GTGGGTTCAATGTGAAAATTGTTATGGATTAAATTATAAGAAATTCCTTAAGTCAAAAATGGGTATTTGTGAACAATGTGGATATCATTTGAAAATGAGTAGTTCAGATAGAATTGAACTTCTGATTGATCCGAGTACTTGGAATCCTATGGATGAAGATATGGTCTCTACGGATCCTATTGAATTTCATTCGGAGGAAGAAGCTTATAAAGATCGTATTAATTCTTATCAAATAAAAACAGGTTTAACTGAAGCTGTTCAAACAGGTATAGGTCAACTAAACGGTATTCCTGTAGCAATTGGAGTTATGGATTTTCAGTTTATGGGAGGTAGTATGGGATCTGTAGTAGGGGAAAAAATTACCCGGTTGATTGAGTATGCTGCTAATAAATCCCTACCCCTTATTATAGTATGTGCTTCCGGAGGGGCACGCATGCAAGAAGGAAGCTTGAGCTTAATGCAAATGGCTAAAATCTCGTCTGTTTTATATGATTATCAATCAAATAAAAAGTTATTCTATGTATCAATCCTTACATCTCCTACTACTGGTGGGGTGACCGCCAGTTTTGGTATGTTAGGGGATATTATTATTGCCGAACCTAACGCCTACATTGCATTTGCGGGTAAAAGAGTAATTGAACAAACATTGAATAAGACAGTACCTGAAGGTTCACAAGCAGCCGAATTTTTATTTCATAAGGGTTTATTCGATCTAATCGTACCACGTAATCTTTTAAAAGGCGTTCTAAGTGAGTTATTTCAGCTGCATACTTTTTTTCCTTTGAATCAAAAAAAAGTCGAGGATTGAGGTAAATTATTTTATTTGTGTCAATGTGAAAAAGTATTTTGTTTTTTTATTGTAATCAAAGTAAAAACCAAAAGAATGGGAGTTTTTGGTTGGTAACATCCTAATTTTTTTTGGAATAAAGAAAAAAAAATGTTAATTTAATAATTCGATTCTATTTCTGATTACTAATTACTAATTAAGAAACCTCGATCAACAAGATAGAAGAAGTCCTTTTTCTTCTGTGAAATTAGTCAAATAATCAAAATCAATCTCATGGTCCTTTCGTACACTTAGATATGTATAGAATTACAAAATCACTTTTTTTTTGTATCTTATCTTTCGTTATTTTCTGGGAATCCTTAATTAAAAAAAAAAACCCTCTTGGATCAGATTCGAATGAATCCTTTGAAAATTGAATTTATAGGAAACTCTCCTTTTTTTTGAATTAGTAATTAGTCGAAGCAAAAGAAATAAAAAAAAGATGAAGAATAATAAAGGAAATTTGATTATCATATTCCTTTTTTAGTTCTACATTCCTTGTATTTATTCTAAAACTATAAACTAAAAGTCATTCTATAGAATTAGAATTCCAATTAATTTATTAATATAATAACATAATAACAACAAAAAAAATATAATAATACAATACAGGTACAATTACAATTTATAGTAAATCGAGGTGCCCATTCTATGACAACTATGAACTTTCCCTCTATTTTTGTTCCTTTAGTAGGCCTAGTATTTCCGGCAATTGCAATGGCTTCCTTATTTCTTCATGTTCAAAAAAATAAGATTGTTTAGATTTTTGCGTCCAAATATCATTTTTCAAGACTTAGACTTGAATCATAATACAGATATCTATTTAGCAGAATGGTATACCACGCGATTTCTTCCGAACATAAATGAAAGAGCTCCTATGTTATGTATGTGGAAAGATGACGACACATGGGTAGATGTTATTATTTTTATCTAACTAAAAATATTTCGATATTTAACTAAAATAAAAGTGAAATATACCCAATACTCCTAATAGTACTAGTTGATGAGAGTTACATCGGAAACAAGACAGAGTAAGGAAAGTACAATTAATTTGGGATATTCTTTCAATTCAAATTAAATGCAACCAGATCTAGTATGAATTGGCGATCAGAACGTATATGGATAGAACTTATAACGGGATCTCGAAAACTAAGTAATTTCTGCTGGGCTTTTATTCTTTTGTTAGGTTCAATAGGATTCGTATTGGTTGGAATTTCCAGCTATCTTGGTAAGAATTTGATATCTTTATTTCCCCCCCAGCAAATTGTCTTTTTTCCACAAGGGCTCGTGATGTCTTTCTACGGGATCGCAGGTCTCTTTATTAGTTCCTATTTGTGGTGTACAATTTCGTGGAATGTAGGTAGTGGTTATGATCGATTCGATACAAAAGAAGGAATAGTCTATATTTTTCGTTGGGGATTTCCTGGAAAAAACCGTCGCATCTTCTTCCGATATCTTATAAAAGATATTCAGTCTATTAGAATCGAACTTAAAGAGGGTATTTATACTCGTCGTGTCCTTTATCTGGAAATCAGAGGCCAGGGAGCCATCCCCTTGACTCGTACGGATGAGAATTTGACTCCACGAGAAATTGAACAAAAAGCTGCTGAATTGGCTTATTTCTTACGTGTACCGATTGAAGGATTTTGAAAAATGAACGGAAATTATGAATGCTTTTTTAACTTGGAGTAAAATAAAAAATCTAGAAAACTTTTTTCTACGGCATGCCTTAACAGAAATTTAATCAAAAACCTCACTCGGGTCAAAGCAGACGTATACAGAACAATCAAAGGTAGAAACATTACAAATACGAATACCAAATAAGGGGTCTTTGGCTGGAAATTTACTTAGATATTCAATTCAGGAACAACAAAAAAGAAATCATGTAAATTTTTTATGTTATCTTTTTTTTTAGCAATTTTTCTTTTTTTTTTTATCCTTTCTTCCCTTTAATTGGAAAGAATTCAATTCTTAATTAAAACGATAAATAATTAAATTATCCAAATTAGGTCTTGTTTTGCCACCCATTTTTATAATCACATTCATACCTTCAATTCTTTTTTTTGTGCTATGGTTAACTTGTAAAAATTTTGAACTATTTATTTTATTTGAAATTTTGGTAGAAAGTGAGTTCTTTCCTCTTGAAATCCAAATAATATTCATTAATTGAAAATGAAAAATGAAGCGCCTCTGCCGCGTCTTTATCTTTTTTTTGTTATTTATTCGAAGTGAACTCTTTTTCTTGTCATAAAAAAAACAAAGAATAGATTCACGGATTCGATACATTCGAATAGTTCATCTTTGATAGAAATATTCGATCACATAAAATCGACGAACACGACGGGTTCATTAACAATTTATATTATAGATGAAAAAAAAATGGAAAAAAAGAAAGCATTTATTCCTTTTCTATATCTTGTATCTATAGTATTTTTACCCTGGTGGATCTCTCTATCATTTCAAAAAAGTCTGGAGTCTTGGGTTACTAATTGGTGGAATATTAAACAATCTGAAACTTTTTTGAATGATATTCAAGAAAAAGATCTTCTAGAAAAATTCATCGAATTAGAGGAACTCCACTTGTTGGACGAACTGATAAAGCCGGAAACACATCTACAAAAACTTCGTATAGGAATCCACAATGAAACGATTCAATTGATCAAGATGCACAATGAGGATTGTATCCATATGATTTTGCACTTCTCGACCAATTTAATCTGTTTCTTTATTCTAAGCGGTTATTCTATTATGGGAAATAAAGAACTTATTCTTCTTAACTCTTGGGTTCAAGAATTCCTATATAACTTAAGCGATACAATAAAAGCTTTTTCTATTCTTTTATTAACTGATTTATGTATCGGATTTCATTCGCCCCATGGTTGGGAGCTAATGATTGGCTCTATCTACAAAGATTTTGGATTTGCCCGTAATGATCCAATAATATCTGGTCTTGTTTCCACTTTTCCAGTCATTCTAGATACAATTTTGAAATATTGGATTTTCCGTTATTTAAATCGTGTATCGCCATCGCTTGTAGTGATTTATCACTCAATGAATGACTGAAAAGAAGAAAAAAAGGTATATGGATAGAAATCCAATTCTAATTTCTAAATTTATAATAGAATTAGAATGTTTTTTACTTTGTACATAATCAAAGCATTAAAAATTGTACTTCCTCTTTTTTTTATTTCTACCCATCTAAAGCTAAAGCGGGAGGTTCCTCCCCTATTCCACTACTATTTGTTCAGTAAATTCAGTTTTTAAGTTGAAAGTAAATAACAGAATCGTGGATAGGGAACTATACTAGCAACCTACCCAATTTATTGTAAAAATTTTCGGAATCAACGATTGGACCATGCAAACTATAAATACCTTTTCTTGGATAAAAGATCAGATTACTCGATCCATTTCCATATCGCTCGTGATATACATAATATCTTGGTCATCCATTTCAAATGCATATCCCATTTTCGCACAGCAAGGTTATGAAAATCCACGAGAAGCAACTGGACGTATTGTATGTGCCAATTGCCATTTAGCTAATAAGCCCGTGGATATTGAGGTTCCGCAGACAGTCCTTCCAGATACTGTATTTGAAGCAGTTGTTCGAATTCCTTATGATATGCAATTAAAACAAGTTCTTGCTAACGGAAAAAGGGGAGGGTTGAATGTGGGGGCTGTTCTTATTTTACCGGAGGGGTTTGAATTAGCCCCACCCGATCGTATTTCTCCAGAGATGAAAGAAAAGATAGGCAATCTTTTTTTTCAGAGCTATCGCCCCAATAAAAAAAATATTCTTGTGATCGGTCCTGTTCCTGGGCAAAAATATAGTGAAATCACCTTTCCTATTCTTTCCCCGGACCCGGCCAGTAAGAAAGATGTTCACTTTTTAAAATATCCGATATATGTAGGTGGTAACAGGGGAAGGGGTCAGATTTATCCTGACGGAAGCAAAAGTAATAATACAGTTTATAATGCCACAGCGGCAGGTATAGTAAAGAAAATAATACGAAAAGAAAAGGGCGGATACGAAATAAACATAGTGGAGGCTTCGGATGGACGTGAAGTGGTTGATATTATCCCTCCAGGACCGGAGCTTCTTGTTTCAGAGGGTGAATCTATCAAACTTGATCAACCATTAACAAGTAACCCCAACATAGGGGGGTTTGGTCAG